GCCGTTGGAATGGTGTCTTTGTCTCTGCCTGTTTAAAGTTTAAAGAGCAACAATCAATGGTCTTAAAGGAGCACCTATCTGCCTGACTTGAAAACAATCCACGCTCCCTCCGATGAATGAGATTTTGTTCTTGCTTAATTACCGGAGGACTAACGCTGGAAGGCGTTGTCACTGCGACTTGGTGCCTACTGTGCTCTTCACGGAAAGGAGTGAAACGAGCAAGGAGATAGAGCTAGACCTTGAGCTTTTCCTTCATGGACCAAGGCGACTCTCGTTAGCTCTACTTGGGCTTAGTGCGATTCGAAACTGGGATTTTCTCTAGCCCCAACGGCGAACGAACGAACAAAGACAACAAAGACCCCTATTAGTAAGCTTCAAGGAGCTCCTTTCTGTCCATTCAAACTGCCCAGGTAACGACAGCTTCCGCTTTCTTTTTCTCTCACTCCTTCGAGAAAGGTAGTACTAGGTGAGCTATCTTTTCTGTCGTCTTATCGACCCACCCTTGACGTCGATTAACCTAACTTTTGTCACCTTTATAAGCTAGGGTGCAGGGTGCTCTTCAGGAATCAAAACTAAACCTCGGTCTTTGGAGTCAACAGCCTTTGGTTCATTTCAGTAGCCCGAACGAGAGTCGACTTATTTCAGTTTAGGATAAATAACCTGACTTCTCACCCGGAAAGGTGGTCCACCCACACTTGAGTGAGCTATCAGACTCCACACATTCGTCGGCCAACCACTTCGTTCGGAAACTCAATCAAAAGGCGAGCATTCTCTGACTTCATTGAATGCCACACTTTTGCGAGTCAAGCTTGGGGAGGACAGCAAGTGAGCAAATTGTGGGATTGACTTATCCTTCTTACTCGGTGCAAGTGCCCACTTTCTTTTAGTTGGATTACGGTCTTTCGCTCACCTATTCAATAGGGAATGAAACGGAGAAAGCATTATACTCCTATCTCAAGATGACTCTGAGACCACTTTCCTACTTCATTCATTTGACTTCGGCCTACCTTTTGGAAGAAATGAAACCTTCTGAGCTCCGTCAATGGGGAGCAGCTTTATCAGTAGACACGTGCCCTTACCTTAGGAGCAGTTGGAATGTATCTTTCTTCGTTTGTAATTGAATTTCCTTCGGTTGGGCTGACCCTTGCTTGCCCCTGACTCCTAGCTTTCGCCTGCATCCTTGCTTTGGAATTCCTCCTTGCTTTCACCCTTTCGACGTGGGTGACCGCAATAGGTGCCCTTTCACAGAGGGGCGGAACCAGAGCGTGGATTTGGGCTTTCACCTTTGCCTTTCGATCCTTCCTCGGTTCGGTTGGTGCACTCAATGTGATGCTAGTCTCAGAGCAATGACCTGGGAACAATCCTGCCAGTAAGATTGAATCTTTTCATACTGAACCAGGAAAGACAGAAAGGGATAGCCGCCCTTGCCTCAATCTAATGCCGGGATTACCTCGTTGAATGGCTTAACGGGGACTTAGACTCCATTTAGGAGAATAGATGCACCACTTGCTTTCTTTCCCCCATCCCGTCATAGGATATTGATTATTAACGTAGAATAAAGAAATAGAATCGGCGGAATCGTCTGATACTAGACGAAATGCACAGAAGACCCTGGAATGCCCAATCGGGATAAGGATAACAAGGTCGGTGTCCTTACTAAAGGCAGAAATTCACACCCAGGAAGAGCGAAAGCGAACTCGGCTCGGTCTATCCATTACAATCCACTAGGAAGGAATCAAAGACTGGCTTGCTCACCCTAGCGCTACGGAGGGGACCAACCTCTATTATGTTATGCTAGACAAGCGATTCTCGAAAACAAGCAGTTCAAGAGATGCTGCTCGGAATTCTATTGAGAGTCCACTCGCGCATAGAGCCATATTATTCATTCGACTGGGGAAGACCAAAAAAAAAGTAGGGCGAACTGACTCAAAGACAGAAGGTTTCAGAATTCCTGAAGAAAGGCAGGTTTAAAAAGAAAGTCTTACCCGTCGAGGAATCATACCATACTGGGAAGGCACGTTGAAGTCTCTCGATTCGAAGTAGATCGATTCTATCTATGATCTTTCAATTTCAATCTATAATCATCTTGAGTTTAAAGCATCTCACTCTCTCTCCGGTTCATCAACTCGAACCTCATTGCAGCAGTGATGACGGTTCGCCACACCCGACATAACGTCCAAACTCATCCCATTTGCCACAACAAAGCATCATGGCGTCTATTCCGTATAAGCGGTGACAGCTCTCTTAGCTCGACCACCACACTGACTTCTGCACTTTTGAGTCTTTTGATACCAACAGGCAATAAAGCACTTTAACTGCATTCGTGGTGACAGCAATCTCGCACGTACCACCACGCTCATGTGTCCCCAGGACACGTCGTCGGCCTCTACAGCATTGCAACTTTGCACATGCATAGGTGAAAGTGAGATCCTGGGCCAAACACCATCCTTTTCAGCCCAACTCTGTCTCAATGCCCTCTTGTCAAGGCAAGATAAGCCAT